ACGATATTAAAAAAAAAAACGATTCATAAGATCATAAGAGAAAAGCAAGATTTCTTTCTTTTTTATTCGAATTTGACACAAGATGAAGGAAATCCCTATTTAGTTAGATTTCTAAGTTGAAAACTCTATTAAATATTTATGGAATTTTATTCATAAATAGTATCATACATACTAATAAGAATTCATACTAATCAAAATGGATAATAATATTCCATCATAACTCTCATATCCTCCATAGTTATAGGGCCGTAAGACTCCAGGTTCTCACAAACAAAAAAAAAGAGAATCATTATTTTCTCACTCCTCATTTTAGTGGTTAATCATCCTGGTACTTGTGATTAGATCCATATGCTTATTCTGATATGAAATGAAATATTCAAATGATTTTTCATCGAATGACTATTCATCTATTGTATTTTCATGGAAATAGGGACAAGAAGATTCTATGAAAAAATGGTGGTTCAATTCGACGTTGTCTAAAGGGAAATTCGAATACAGGCGTGGTCTAAGTAAATCAATCGCAAGGTTTGGTCCTCCTATTGAAAATACCGGTGTAAGCGAAGATCCGGTTAGAACTGATACAGATAAAAATATTCATAGTTGGAGTGAGAGTTCTAGTTACAGTAATGTTGATCCTTTAGTGGGTGTCAGGGACATTCGGAATTTGATCTCTGATGACACCTTTTTAGTTAGCGATAGTAATAGGGATATTTATTCTATCTATTTTGATATTCAAAATAAAATTTTTGAGATTGACAATGATCCCTCTTTCCTGAGTGAACTAGAGAGTTCTTTTTTTTATTATTGGAATTTTATTTCTCTTTGGAATACTCACATTAATAGTTGCATTGACTCTTATCTTCGTTCTCAAATCTGTATTGAGGCCCCCATTTTAAGTGGTAGTGACAATTCCTGCGAGAGCTACATTTATAGTTACATTTGGGGTGAAAGTGAAAATAGTAATGAGGGGGGCTGCTCCAATATAAGAACTTTCGAGAATACTATTGATTTCAATATAACAGAAAATTCAACGAATTCCGATTTCGATACAGATTTCGATACAGATTTCGATACAGATTTCGATACAGATTTCGATCCTAATTACGATTTCGACCCTAATTCCGATACCTATTTCGATACCGATTCCGATACTCATTCCGATACCGATTCGGATACAGAAAATTCGACTCATTCCGATACTCATTCCGATACCAAGTCGACTCGAAAATTGAAATATCGGCATTTATGGGTTCAATGCGAACATTGTTATGGATTAAATTATAAAAAATTTTTTAAGTCCAAAATGAATATTTGTGAACAATGTGGAGCTCATTTGAAAATGCATAGTTCAGATCGAATCGACCTTTTGCTTGATCCAGACACTTGGGCTCCTATGAATGAAGGCCTGGTTTCTCTGGATCCTATTGAATTTCATTCGGAGGAAGACCCTTATAAAGATCGTATTGCTTCTTATCAAAGAGAGACAGGATTATCCGAAGCTGTTCAAACGGGCACAGGTCAACTAAACGGTATTCCCGTAGCAATTGGAATTATGGATTTTCAGTTTATGGGGGGTAGTATGGGATCCGTAGTCGGCGAGAGAATCACCCGTTTGATCGAGTATGCTACCAATCAATTTTTACCTCTTATTCTAGTGTGTGCTTCCGGAGGGGCACGTATGCAAGAAGGGAGTTTGAGCTTGATGCAAATGGCTAAAATATCTTCTGCTTTATATGATTATCAATCAAATAAAAAGTTATTCTATGTATCTATCCTTACATCTCCCACGACGGGTGGTGTGACGGCTAGCTTTGGGATGTTGGGGGATATCATTATTGCAGAACCTGATGCCTACATCGCATTCGCAGGTAAAAGAGTAATTGAACAAACCTTGAATATTGAAGTACCTGAAGGTTCACAAACGGCTGAATATTTATTCGATAAGGGCTTATTCGATCCAATTGTACCACGCAATCCTTTAAAGGGTGTTTTGAGTGAGTTATTGAATTTTCACGGTTTTGTTCCTTTGAATTTGCAAGTAATGAATATTCATAATTAATATTTATTTCGGTAGAGCCCTAAATGAAATTTGTTTTTTTGTAGTGAAGAAATAGTGAGTTTATCTGAATCAAAGTAAAATAATTTGTCAATTGTAGAAAGAATCGTGCGGACAATTTTTTTTATATCAATATTCCTGATTACTAATCAGGAACCCCCTATGAACAAGACGAAAAAAAAAAGTATCCTTATGCAATGCGCAGCGCAATTCCAATTAGTCAAATAAATTTTATTTTTCCTTCTTGTATAGAAAAGAAAGAGTATCTTTCTACTATATCTCCCGAGAAATCTTTAGTTTGACTAAGAATCCACGTTGTTGAATCGAATCCTAATGAATCTTTCGGGAATTTGTTTCTAAGAAATAGAAAATCAAAACGGAAATAAAAATGAGAATTCAAATTGAACGACAAGAATGGATTATCATAGATCTATTTTTGTATTTCATGTAGAAAGATGAAGAGGAATAAGTCTCATTTATTAAATTATACACTCCTTGCACTTATTTATTATATATACTCACTTAGATATACTTAGTATAATTATATACGAATTATAATTATTATAAGATATCTTTATAACAATAACAGGTACAAATATTCCATCGAGGTACCCCATTCTATGACAGACTTCCCCTCTATTTTTGTGCCTTTAGTGGGCCTAGTATTTCCGGCAATTGCAATGGCTTCTTTATCTCTTCATGTTGAAAACAACAAGATTGTTTAGATCCAATGGGTCCGAACCTGATCTATTCTTTTCAATTAAGAAAGACTTCGATATAGATAATACAGATATCTCTTTAATATAGTAGGGTAATGCGGCTTCTTGCGAACAGAAATGAAGGATTTCTTTTGTATGGCTAAATATATGATATGGATATTTTCATCGGAATCGGGACGGATAGCTGAAATAGAAAGTCAATCTATCTATATGTAGATATATCCATAGGAGATCATAGAAATTGGATGTTATTATTTTAGCCCTAAGCAATTCGATGAATTACTTCGCAAGGGGTACATCAGAATGGCGCTAGTTGATGAGAGTTACTTCGGAAACAAAAAAAGCAAAGTCAAATCCATTTGGACTATTTTCTAAATTCCAATAAAATGCAACCGGATCTAGTATGAGTTGGCGATCAGAACATATATGGATAGAACTTATAGTGGGGTCTCGGAAAATAAGTAATTTCGTCTGGGCCTTTATCCTTTTTTTAGGTTCATTAGGATTCGTATTGGTTGGAACTTCCAGTTATCTCGGTAAGAATTTGATATCTTTAGTTTCCTCTCAGCAAATCCAGTTTTTTCCACAGGGGATCGTGATGTCTTTCTACGGAATAGCGGGTCTCTTTATTAGTTCTTATTTGTGGTGCACAATTTCGTGGAATGTGGGTAGTGGCTATGATCGATTCGATAGAAAAGAAGGAATAGTGTGTATTTTTCGTTGGGGATTCCCTGGAAAAAATCGTCGTATCTTCCTACGATTCCGTATGAAAGATATTCAATCCATCAGAATTGAAGTTAAAGAGGGTATTTATGCTCGGCGTGTCCTTTATATGGAAATAAAAGGGCAGGGGGCCATTCCCTTGACGCGTAGTGATGATAATTTGACTCCGCGAGAAATTGAGCAAAAAGCTGCCGAATTGGCCTATTTCTTGCGCGTACCAATTGAAGTTTTTTGAAATTTACTTGAACTGAAGAATAAACTCTTTCTCCGCAGTAGGGAAACAATTCAAGAATTCTCTTTTTTGCTCTAGCATAGCTTAAAGTTTTTTCAAAACGTGCATTCGAGCTAAAGTAGACGTATGCGGAACAGCGAGAAAAAAAACTTTTCTTGTTCGAAAATCATTAAAAAACAAGTAACAAATCGAAATAATGGGTTCATCTAGCATATCAAAACATTTCGGAATAAAGAATTGATCCTCTTATTTTCAATATGAATTAATTGATACGTTAGATACATATAGATCTTGTAAATTCTCTCTCTTTTTTTTTGTCAATCGAGCTTTCTTTTTTTTCTTTCTTTTGTGTTTTTTAATCATGAAAGGGTTAGATTTCTTCTAACGAGAACATTTATGTATTAGTTTTCCACTCATTTGTGATCAAAAGAATATTCTTCAAAAATCAATTTCCATTTTTCCTGGATTATTACTGTGGGTAACCGACGCATTTTTTTTTTTTTTTCGAAATGGGATTTTCTTCAAAAATCAATTTCCATTTTTCCTGGATTATTACTGTGGGTAACCGACGCATTTTTTTTTTTTTTTCGAAATGGGATTTTTTCTATTTTGATCGAAAGGGGATTCCTTTGGCTCGAAATCAAAATAATATTCATTACTTGACGTGAGTGGTTCTTTCTGGGATTCATTGAAAAAGCTTCGAATCTTATCAATTGAGGTATCTGGAAACAATATTTTAAAAATGATTTCTTCATTCGAAGTGGGCTCTTATTCTATTTCTGTATTCTTTCTAGATTCAAGTACTAACCGCCGAATTACAAAAAAAAAAGTGGGGAATAGATTCATAGGCTCGCGGCCTTGTAATAGAACTTATGGTTGATAGAAAAAGATTAGAGCGCAGAGATTCGTCGAAGGGGGTGGGTTCATTAACAAGTCAAATTCAAAGATGAAAAAATGGCAAAAAAAAAAGCATTTCTTCCGCTTCTATATCTTACATCTATAGTCTTTTTTCCCTGGTGGATCTCCCTCTTATTTAATAAAGGTCTTGAATCTTGGGTTACTAATTGGTGGAATACTAGGCAATCGGAAACTTTTTTGACTGATATGCAAGAAAAGAGTATTCTAGACAAATTCATAGAATTAGAAGAACTCTTACTCTTGGACGAAATGATAAACGAATACCCGGAAGCACATCTACAAACACTTCGTATAGGAATCCACAAAGAAATGGTCCACTTGATCAAGATGCGCAATGAGGATCATATCCATACAATTTTGCACTTATCGACAAATATAATCTGTTTCATTATTTTCCGGGGTTATTCTATTCTGGGTAATAAAGAACTTCTCATTCTTAACTCTTGGATGCAAGAATTCCTATATAACTTAAGTGACACAATAAAAGCTTTTTCTATTCTTTTATTAACTGATTTATGTATCGGATTCCACTCGCCCCATGGTTGGGAACTAATGATTGCTTATGTCTACAAAGATTTTGGATTTGCTCATAACGATCAAATTATATCTGGTCTTGTTTCTACTTTTCCAGTCATTCTAGATACAATTTTCAAATATTGGATTTTTCGTTATTTAAATCGTGTATCACCATCACTTGTAGTGATTTATCATTCAATGAATGACTGATAATATTTTACATAAGCAAAACGTTTCAAGACGGACTTACCCTTTCGACCCGTACGAGGATTTCTCCTACTCCAATATTCCAGTAAAATTATTTCAGTAAATAGCAGAATTGCAGAATTGTGGATAGGGACTATACAAGCAACCCACCTAATCTTATTGTAGAAATTTTCGGGATCAATCATTGGACCATGCACATGAAAAATACCTTTTCTTGGATAAAGAAAGAGATTACTCGATCTATTTCCCTATCACTGATGATATATATCATAACTCGGACATCCATTTCAAACGCATATCCCATTTTTGCACAACAGGGTTATGAAAATCCACGAGAAGCGACTGGACGTATTGTATGTGCGAATTGCCATTTAGCTAATAAGCCCGTGGATATTGAGGTTCCACAAGCGGTACTTCCGGATACTGTGTTTGAAGCAGTTGTTAGAATTCCTTATGATAGGCAAGTAAAACAAGTTCTTGCTAATGGTAAAAAAGGGGGTTTGAATGTGGGCGCTGTTCTTATTTTACCCGAGGGGTTTGAATTAGCCCCCCCCGATCGTATTTCACCCGAGATGAAAGAAAGGATAGGCAATCCGTCTTTTCAGAGCTATCGCCCCACTAAAAAAAATATTCTTGTTATAGGTCCCGTTCCCGGCCAGAAATATAGTGAAATAACCTTTCCTATTCTTTCTCCGGACCCCGCTACTAATAAAGATGCTCACTTCTTAAAATACCCCATATATGTCGGCGGAAATAGAGGAAGGGGACAGATTTATCCCGACGGGAGCAAGAGTAACAATACAGTTTATAATGCTACAGCCGCTGGGATAGTAAGTAAAATAATACGAAAAGAAAAAGGGGGGTATGAGATAACCATAACAGATGCCTCGGATGGGCGTCAAGTGGTTGATATAATCCCCTCAGGACCCGAACTTCTTGTTTCAGAGGGCGAATCTATCAAACTTGATCAGCCATTAACGAGTAATCCTAATGTGGGTGGGTTTGGGCAAGGGGATGCAGAAGTAGTACTTCAAGATCCATTACGTGTCCAAGGCCTTTTGTTCTTCTTGGCATCTGTTATTTTGGCACAAATCTTTTTGGTTCTTAAGAAGAAACAGTTTGAGAAGGTTCAATTGTCTGAAATGAATTTCTAGATTCGCGGATTTATCAGCATTAAGTTCGTAAAAAGAATAAAACTCTTGTTGGCAGTTAAGTTATGTATGATCAAAAAAATGATGAACAACTTTCTTCTTCTTTATATTCTTTTTCTACCCGGGGTCGGTAATTAGTTGTACCGCATTCCTAGTCATAGTAGATTATGAAGAATACCATTTGAATTTATCCCTTCTTTTTTTTTGTCAAGACAAATCAAATTGGAGCTGCACGACTATGTCATTATTGTCAGATTCAAATGCCATAGAATGTATCAATAGTTTTCTATTCTTTCTAAGAAAACCAAATCGAAAATTCCACGGGATACTAACCATAAGATAAGCACGGGAAGAATTTAAAGCAAAGCATTATTCGTCTTCTTAGTCTTTGACACAAGAAAGGAACTTTACCCATTCCTTTCTTGTGTCGGCATAATACTCGTTTTTGATCCTCAAAAATGACTAGACTGGTCTTACCAATCACTAATCACTGTTCTTTGGTTCCGCTTTTTACAGGTTTATCAGAACCTTTTTTCGATCTAAATATTTATTACGTATTTCATTTAATGAATATAAAAAATGAATATAAAAAAAAGTAGTGAACAAACAAAAAAGGAAGGAAAGGCAAATTATTTCAGAAAATAGAACTTATTTGATGAGCTACTAAATGAAATCGCGCTAAATAGGGTAAAGGTCTCTCAGAAAGGAATTCTATGATTGGCATTCAGGAAAACGAAATTGAGCAATTCCTTCGTGCTTCTTACTTTAAAAGTTTCTATCGAGACTATTATCAAGTAAGAGATGTTTTAAATCAATTAATAAAGTTTTCAAAAACCATTCTTTTTTCATATCTTTTTTCATAAAAAAATGAAAGGAAGTTTTTAAAACTTTGGGGAAGGTGATCTATTTTATCATTTAGATGAAAAAATTTTTCATTATGAAAGCTTAAGAACACGAGGGGGTCCTGCATTCTTAAGC